TTTTATTTATAAATCTAAGTCTATTAATTAATAAATTATAAATTATATTTAAAATTATATTTTTCATACTATATAAATATTATATTAGTTTATATAAATTAAATTATTAAAAATTTAATTAATTTATATATACATATTTATAAGTCATTTATTTATAATTAAATAATATTAATTATATATTAATATTTAAAGTATTTACTAATATATTTTATATACATATACATATATAATTATATATATATAAATAATTAATTAATTAATAAAATATATTTAATTATATATAATTTAAATATTAATATACTAATACTTTTTTCTTTTTTTTTAAATTAAATTCATTTAATATTATATACATATAAATAGTCTTAATCATATATAACATAAGATACTAATATAATTATTTACTAATATATAATATATACTAATTTAATTTATATATATATATATATATTTATATATTAATATTTGTATATAATACATTAATTTTTATTGAAAATATTTTTTTTATTAAAAAAACGACCTTTTTTTCATTAGTTATTCTTTATAATAATTTAGTTAACAAAAATTAGTGCAAAAAAAATTTGTGCATTTCCGAGGCCAAAAAATGCACAAAAATGAAAATTAATTTTTGGGGCACATCTAAAATTTCATTCAAAACAAATTTTTCAATTTTTGCAAAAAAATCAAAAAATTTTCAAAAAAAATCAAAAAATTTTTCATAAGTAAGTTTTTTTTTGAAAAATTTTTAAATTACTAAATATTTTTAATATATTTAATAAATAATAAATTTAATAAACAATAGTGTACAAAATGGTTTTTTTTAATAAAATAAAAATGAGGTGTCTGATGAAAAGAATTATTTTGATAGAATAAAGAATGTAAAAATTTTACCCTCATTATACTTAATAGAATCAAACTATTTCTTAAAGTATCAAAAACTTTTGTACATCTTATACTAAAGTATAAAAAGATAAGCTAATCAAGCTAATGGGTTCATACCCCTTTTATAAAGGTTATAATCCTTTTCTTTTTAATTTTTAATAGATTTAAATTATTATTTTATATTTCTTTAATAACTGGGACTTTAATTACAATTTCATCCTATTCTTGATTAGGAATATGAATAGGATTAGAAATTAATTTACTTTCAATTATTCCCCTATTTTCTAACTCAAAAAATATAATGAATAATGAAGCTTCATTAAAATATTTTATTACACAAACCTTAGCTTCTACAATATTTTTATTTTCTATCATTATAATTTCATCCAATACTTTTGAATTATGGGAAAATAAATTCAACTTAATACTTAATTCTTCACTGTTAACAAAAATGGGAGCTGCTCCATTCCATTTTTGATTTCCTGAAGTAATAGAAGGTATTAATTGAATAAATTGCTTGTTATTATTAACTTGGCAAAAAATTGCCCCATTTATTTTAATTATAAATAATAAAATAAATTTATTCTTATCTATTATTATTTTATTTTCCATATTAACTAGAGGTTTAATAGGAATTAACCAAACCTCTATTCGAAAAATTTTAGCTTATTCATCAATTAACCATATTGGATGAATATTAAGATCAATAATATTTATAAATTCTATTTGAAGTATTTATTTTATTGTATATACTATTATTAGAATAAATATTATTATTATTCTTAATAAATTTAATATTTACTATTTATCACAATTATTTATAAACATAAATAATAATCCTAAAATAAAAATATTTTTTATAATAAATTTTTTATCTTTAGGGGGATTACCCCCATTTATAGGATTTATGCCAAAATGATTAACTATCCAAAACTTAATTGAAAATAAAATATTTATTTTAACAATAATCATAGTGTTAATAACTCTAATAACCTTATATTTTTATATACGAATTACATTTACAACTTTAATAATCAATATAAATGAAATTAATTTTTATCAAAAAAATATAAATAACTACTGATTTACAATAATTTTTAATTTTTTTTCAATTACAGGATTAATATTTTTAACAATTATCTTTAATGTTTATTAAGGATTTAAGTTAAAAATAAACCTATAGTCTTCAAAACTATAAATAAAGATCCATCTTTAAGCCTTAGGGTTTATCCACCTTTAAATTTGCAATTTAAAATCATTATTTTGAATATAAGACTAGTAAAAGAAATTAATTTCGTTAATAAATTTACAGTTTATCGCTTATTCTCAGCCATTTTACTTGAATAAGTGATTATTTTCAACAAACCATAAAGATATTGGCACTCTTTATTTTATTTTTGGTGCCTGAGCTGGAATAGTGGGAACTTCTTTAAGAATTTTAATTCGAGCCGAATTAGGAAATCCCGGTACTTTAATTGGAGATGACCAAATTTATAATGTTATTGTAACAGCACATGCTTTTATTATAATTTTTTTTATAGTTATACCTATTATAATTGGAGGATTTGGAAATTGATTAGTACCATTAATATTAGGGGCGCCTGATATAGCATTTCCTCGAATAAATAATATAAGATTTTGATTATTACCCCCCTCTTTATCTTTATTATTAATAAGAAGAATAGTTGAAAGAGGTGCAGGAACAGGGTGAACAGTTTACCCCCCTTTATCTTCAAATATTGCTCATGGAGGAGCCTCAGTCGACTTAGCAATTTTTAGTCTTCATTTAGCAGGTATTTCTTCTATTTTAGGTGCTGTAAATTTTATTACTACAGTAATTAACATGCGTTCAATTGGAATAACTTTTGATCGTATACCTTTATTTGTTTGAGCTGTAGTGATTACAGCATTATTATTATTATTATCACTACCCGTTCTAGCAGGAGCCATTACAATATTACTAACAGATCGAAATTTAAATACCTCATTTTTTGATCCTGCGGGAGGAGGGGATCCAATTCTTTATCAACATTTATTTTGATTTTTTGGACACCCAGAAGTTTATATTCTTATTCTTCCAGGATTTGGCATGATTTCTCATATTATTTGTCAAGAAAGAGGAAAAAAGGAAACTTTTGGAACTTTAGGGATAATTTATGCAATAATAGCAATTGGATTATTAGGGTTTGTAGTTTGAGCTCATCATATATTTACAGTAGGAATAGATGTTGATACACGAGCCTACTTTACATCTGCAACTATAATTATTGCTGTACCAACAGGAATTAAAATTTTTAGATGATTAGCTACTCTTCATGGAACTCAAATTAATTATTCACCATCAATGTTATGATCTTTAGGATTTGTATTCTTATTTACAGTAGGGGGATTAACTGGAGTTGTTTTAGCAAACTCTTCAATTGATGTAATTTTACATGATACTTATTATGTAGTAGCACATTTTCATTATGTATTATCAATAGGAGCTGTATTTGCTATCATAGCTGGATTTATCCAATGATTCCCTTTATTTACAGGATTAAACTTAAATAATAAATTTTTAAAAATTCAATTTTTAATTATATTTATTGGAGTAAATTTAACTTTTTTCCCTCAACATTTTTTAGGGTTAAGAGGAATACCTCGACGTTATTCAGATTACCCTGATGCTTACACAACTTGAAATATTATTTCTTCTATTGGGTCAATAATTTCATTAATTGCAATTTTTTTATTATTATTTATTATTTGAGAAAGATTTATTTCAATACGAAAAAGAATTTCTTCAATACATATAAATACTTCAATTGAATGATTTCAATTAATACCTCCAGCTGAACATAGATATTCTGAATTACCAATATTAGCTTCAGAATTCTAATATGGCAGAATAGTGCAATGGATTTAAGTCCCATATATAAAGTTTAAACTTTTTTTAGAAATGGCAACATGATATTCCATTTCTACTCAAGATAGAGCTTCTCCTTTAATAGAACAATTAATTTACTTTCATGATCATACATTAATAATTCTTTTAATAATTACAGTTTTAGTAGGATATTTAATAATAAGATTATTTTTCAATAAATTAAATTATCGATATTTATTAGAAGGACAAATAATTGAACTAATTTGAACAATTTTACCCGCAATTACTTTAATTTTTATTGCATTACCATCTTTAAATCTTTTATATTTATTAGATGAAATTAATAACCCAATAATTTCTATTAAATCAATTGGGCACCAATGATATTGATCTTATGAATATACGGACTTTAAAAATATTGAATTTGATTCATATATAATTCCTTATAATGAACTAAAAATTAATAGTTTTCGTTTATTAGATGTTGATAATCGAATTATTTTACCTTATAATACACAAATTCGAATAATAGTTACTTCTGCTGATGTTTTACATTCATGAACAATTCCCTCTTTAAGTGTAAAAATTGATGCAATGCCTGGACGACTAAATCAAATTAATTTTTTTATAAATCGGGCAGGATTATTTTTTGGGCAATGTTCTGAAATTTGTGGGGCTAATCATAGTTTTATACCTATTGTATTAGAAAGAATTTCTTCTAATTATTTCATTAAATGAATTTCTAAAATAAACTCATTAGATGGCTGAAAGTAAGTACTGGTCTCTTAAACCATTTAATAATAGATTAACACCTATTTCTAATGAAAAAATTAGTTAAATTATAACATTAGTTTGTCATACTAAAATTATTAAATTATTAATATTTTTTAATTCCTCAAATAGCCCCTATAAATTGACTTTTTTTATTCATTATATTTTCTATAATCTTTATATTATTCAATAGAATAAACTATTTTTCTTTTAAATATGATAATATTATAAAAAAAAATAATATTAAAAATATTAAAAAATTAAATTGAAAATGATAACTAATTTATTTTCATCTTTTGATCCTTCAACAAGATTTAATATATCATTAAATTGATTAAGAACATTTTTAGGATTAATAATAATTCCATCAATATTTTGATTAATCCCATCTCGAATAAATTTTTTATGAATTAAAATTTGCTTAACATTACACCAAGAATTTAAAGTATTATTAGGAAATAAAATTAAAGGATCAACATTAATTTTTATTTCTCTATTTTCAATCATTCTATTTAATAATTTTTTAGGCCTATTTCCTTATATTTTTACAAGATCAAGACATTTAGTTTTAACATTAACATTAAGATTACCCCTTTGAATTAGATTTATAATTTATGGATGAATTAATAATACTATACATATATTTGCTCATTTAGTCCCACAAGGAACTCCCCCTATTTTAATACCTTTTATAGTATGTATTGAAACTATTAGTAATATTATTCGACCAGGAACTTTAGCTGTCCGATTAGCTGCTAATATAATTGCAGGTCATTTATTAATAACATTATTAGGAAATACCGGACCTTCTATATCTTTATTATTAATTAATATTTTAATTTTTATTCAACTATTATTATTATTATTAGAATCTGCTGTAGCAATTATTCAATCTTATGTATTTGCTATTCTAAGAACTTTATACTCCAGAGAAGTTAATTAATGTCAATACATAAAAATCACCCATTTCATTTAGTTGATGTTAGTCCTTGACCTTTAACAGGAGCTTTAGGGGCAATAATTACTATAATTGGATTAATTAAATGATTCCATTTTTATAATAATAATTTATTTTTATTAGGTACATTAATTACTATGCTTATTATATTTCAATGATGACGAGATGTATGTCGAGAAGGAACTTTTCAAGGATTACATACTTATAATGTAACAATAGGCTTACGTTGAGGAATAATTTTATTTATTACTTCAGAAATTTTTTTTTTCTTAAGATTTTTTTGAGGATTCTTTCATAGAAGATTAGCCCCATCAATTGAAATTGGAATAATATGACCTCCTAAGGGAATTATAACATTTAATCCAATTCAAATCCCTCTTCTTAATACATTAATTTTATTAACTTCAGGATTAACTGTTACTTGAGCTCATCATAGATTAATAGAAAATAATTTTTTACAAGCTAAACAAGGATTATTATTAACAGTAATTTTAGGAATTTATTTTACTATATTGCAAGCTTATGAATATATTGAAGCATCATTTACAATTTCAGATGCTGTTTATGGGTCTTCTTTTTTTATAGCTACCGGATTTCATGGGATTCATGTTATTATTGGAACAACCTTTTTAATAATTTGCTATTTTCGACATTTAAATAACCATTTTTCATCAATTCATCATTTTGGATTTGAAGCTGCAGCATGATACTGACATTTTGTTGATGTAGTTTGATTATTTTTATATATTTCTATATATTGATGAGGTAGATATTTATATAGTATAAAAATTATAATTGACTTCCAATCAAAAGATCTAACTTTTTTTAGTATAAATAATTCTTATTACATTAAAATTATCAATAATTATTATATTAATTAGAATATTAATAATAATAATAGCTTCAATTTTATCAAAAAAAACTTTTATAGATCGTGAAAAAAGTTCCCCTTTTGAGTGTGGATTTGACCCAAAAAGATCAGCACGAATACCTTTCTCAATTCAATTTTTTTTAATTGCAGTAATTTTTTTAATTTTTGATGTAGAAATTACTTTATTAATTCCTTTAATTATAATTTTAAAAATTACAAATTTAATTATATATATAATAATTAGAATATTTTTTTTTTTTATTTTATTAATTGGACTTTATCATGAATGAAATCAAGGAGCACTAAATTGAATATATTAGGATAATAGTTAATTATAACATTTAATTTGCATTTAAAAAGTATTGGTTTACCAATTTATCTTAATTAAAATTTAATAAGAAACAAATTATTGTATTTAGTTTCGACCTAAAATTTTGGTGATAATCACCCTTATTTTAATTGAAACCAAAAAGAGGTATATTACTGTTAATAATATTATTGAGTTAAACTCCAATTAAAGAAATAAGAAAATCAAAATTAAGCTTCTAACTTAAATTTTAAGTGGTGTAATTCCATTTTTATTTCTATTTATATAGTTTATTAAAAACATTACATTTTCATTGTAAAATTAAAATATTAATTTTTATAAATATTTAAAAATATAAAAATATTTCCCTAACATCTTCAATGTTATACTCTAATTATAAGCTATTTAAATAAAATAAATTTATCAATAAAATAATAATCCATAAAACTAATAAAATTAAATAAATTTTTAAATTATTACTAAATAAAATTTGTATAAATATTGATTTATTTTTTAAAATTTTATAAATATTTTGTCTACCTAAAAATTCATATCATCCTTGATCAAATAATTTATAATATAAATTTCCTAAATAAAGAGGATAAAAATTTACCCCAAAAGTTGATAAAAAAGGTATATTTCATATTAAAGAAAAAAATATAGTAATTTTATATAACATTAATCTCTTTAATTTATAATTTAAAAAAAAAATTGAAAATTGATAACCCAATCAAATCCCAAATAAAATTACTAATATAGTTATTATTTTTATAAAAAAAGGTAAACAAATAAAATAAGGGCTTGGAAACATTAATCATATTAATATTCTACCCCCAATAATTACTAAAAAAATTAATCCAGATATACCCTGCAATATAATTTTTCTTGAATCATTAATTATTCTTAAACAATTATAATTATAATTTCCCATTAAACTATAATAAACTAAACGTATAGTATAACAAGCAGTTAAACCGGTAGAAATATAAAAAACTATATAAATATATAAATTTAAATAATTTATTGATATTACTTCAAGAATTAAATCCTTAGAATAAAAACCAGATAAAAAAGGTATTCCACATAAAGATAAATTTGAAATATTAAAAAATCTACAAGTTAAAGGTATTTGTTTAATTAAACCCCCTATAAAACGAATATCTTGACAATTATTTAAATTATGAATAATACACCCAGCACATATAAATAATAAAGCCTTAAATAAAGCATGAGTTAATAAATGAAAAAAAGCCAATTTATATTCACCTAAAAATAAAATTCTCATTATTAAACCTAATTGACTTAAAGTAGAAAGAGCAATAATTTTTTTTAAATCAAATTCAAAATTAGCTCCTAAACCTGCTATAAATATAGTTATTCTAGAAATAAATAATAAAATCATTATTATAGTAAAATTTAATGAATAATTAAAACGAATTAATAAATAAACACCAGCAGTAACTAAAGTTGAAGAATGAACTAAAGAAGAAACAGGAGTTGGAGCAGCTATTGCAGCAGGTAATCAAGAAGAAAAAGGAATTTGAGCTCTTTTTGTAAAAGAAGCAAACACTACTAAAAAAGTAATTATTATTATTGAAAAATCTCTTTTTATAAAATTTAAATAATAAATAAAATTTCATCTACCATAATTTATTATTCAACTAATTGCAATCAATAAAGCTACATCACCCAATCGATTAGTTAAAGCAGTTAATATACCAGCATTATAAGATTTTACATTTTGATAATAAATTACTAAACAATAAGAAACTAAACCTAAACCATCCCAACCTAATAAAATTCTAATTAAATTAGGTCTAATAATTAATAATATTATTGATAAAACAAATATAACAACTAATATAATAAAACGATTTAAATTTAAATCACCTAATATATATTCTTTTCTATAAAAAATAACTATTGAAGAAATAAATAATACAAAACTTATAAATAATAAAGATATTCAATCAACTAAAATAGTTATTATTAAAGAACATGAATTCAATGAAACTATTTCTAATTCTAATATTAATCTATAATCTAAAATTATAAAATAAATACTAAAAAAAAAAAAAAAAAAACTAAATAAGATGAAAATTATTCTATAAATTAAACAAATAGATAAAATTATTTAAAATAGAAACTATTTCTTTGATTCCACAAATCAATATTTTTTATAAACTATTTAAATAAATAATTAAAAATTCTCTCTTTAAAATTAAAATATTTAAAGGTAATCAATGTAATATTAATAATAAATATTCACGAACTATACCTGACTTAAAACTAATTAACCCTAAATAAATTTTTCCATGCTGAGTAAATCTGTATAAATAAAGACTATAAACTGCACTAAAAAATAATAAAAATATTAATATAAATATTCTTAAAAAATTTCATCTTATTAATCTATTAATTAAAAAAATTTCGCCAATTAAATTTAAAGATGGGGGAGAAGATATATTACAGGCTCTAAAAAGAAATCATCATATTCTTAAAGAAGGTATTAAATTAATTAAACCTTTATTTAAAAATAAACTTCGTCTTATTAAACGTTCATAATTTATGTTAGCTAAACAAAATAATCCTGATGAACATAAACCATGAGCAATTATTATTAAAAATGAACCTCTTAATCCCCAATAATTTATAGTTATAATACCAGATAATACTAAACCTATATGAGAAACTGAAGAATAAGCAATTAAAGATTTAATATCTATTTGACGTAAACATATTAAAGAAATAATTAAACCCCCCACTAAAGAAATAATAATAAAATAAAAATTAATTTTTAACCCAATTTCAATAAAAATTTTTATAACTCGTATTAATCCATAGCCCCCTAATTTTAATATAATACCAGCTAAAATTATAGAACCAGATACAGGAGCTTCAACATGAGCTTTTGGAAGTCATAAATGAACAAAATATATTGGTATTTTAATAAAAAAAACTATATTTATACTTAAATATAATAATAAAGAATTTAAATTTATAAAATAATAATAATCTAAACTATTTATAATATAATAATAATAAAAAATTGAAATTATTATGGGTAAAGAAGCTAACATAGTATAAAATAATAAATAAACTCCAGCTTGAATACGTTCAGGTTGATAGCCTCAACCAATAATTAAAATTAAAGTTGGAATTAATCTTATTTCAAAAAATAAATAAAAACCCAATAAATTTATTGTAGAAAAAGTACAATATAATGAAATTATTAATATTAAAATTATAAATAAAAATAAGTCTCTAAAAAATTTTGTAATATAAATTTTTTGTCTTGCTATAATCATTAAAGAGCAAATTCAAAAAGTTAAAAGAATTATTATATAAGATAATAAATCACATCCTAAAAAATAACTAATATTTATAAATAAATAATTAAAAGAAAAATTAAAAATAAAAATAATAAAAATAATAAAATAAATTCATTGATTCAATCAATATAATTTAATTTTTAATCTTAAAGGAATCATAAAAATTATTATAAATAAAAATTTTATCATAAAATATTAAATCTTTGAAAATAATCATTTCCATGTCTTCGAATTAAAGAAACTAATAAAGAAAGACCTAAAGCACCTTCACATACTCTTATAGTTATAAAAATTATTGAAAAATAATATTCTTTTATATAATATCTCAAAGATAAAAATATTAAAAAATACAAAGACAAAATAATAAATTCTAAACTTAATAATATTAGTAATAAATGTTTACGTTTTAAACTAAATACTATAATTCCCATTAAATATATAAAAATTGAAAATAATATTAACATTAGTTTTAATAATTTAAATTAAAATATTGGTCTTGTAAACCAAAAATAAGAATTTTCTTTTAAAACTTCAGAAAAAAGAATTATTTCTTATTTTTAATCTCCAAAATTAATATTTTAATTTAAACTATTTTCTGTATCATATTAACAATATTTTTTATAAATATAATTTTATCAATATTATTTTTATTTATAATTCACCCATTATCAATAGGAATAATTCTTCTAATACAAACAATTATTATTACATTAATTACAGGATTTATAAATTTTAATTATTGATTTTCTTATATTTTATTTTTAATTATAATTGGAGGAATACTTGTATTATTTATTTATATAACAAGAGTTGCTTCTAATGAAAAATTTAAAATTAATAATAAAATTATTATTATAACAATAATTATAATATTTATTACAATATTTATAATATTTTTTTATGATAAATATTTAATTATAAATAATAATTTTAATAATTTTATTATTGATAATAATAATTATTTTATATTAAGAAAATTTTATAATAATCCTTCAAATTATATTATATTTTTAATAATTATTTATTTATTTATTACACTTATTGCAGTAGTAAAAATTACAAACTTTAAATTAGGACCATTACGACAAAAATTTTAATGAAAAAACCAATACGATTTAATACATTAATTAATATTATTAATTCATCTTTAATTGATTTACCATCTCCATCAAATATTTCTGCTTGATGAAATTTTGGATCATTATTAGGATTATGTTTAGGAATTCAAATTATTACAGGATTATTTTTAGCTATACATTATACTGCAGATATTAATATAGCTTTTAATAGAGTAATTCATATTTGTCGAGATGTTAATTTTGGGTGACTAATTCGAACATTACATGCTAATGGAGCATCTTTTTTTTTTATTTGCATTTATTTACATATTGGACGGGGAATTTATTATGGATCATATAATTTAGTAATAACATGAATTATAGGGGTAATTATTTTATTTATTGTAATAGCAACTGCTTTTTTAGGATATGTATTACCTTGAGGACAAATATCATTTTGAGGAGCTACAGTTATTACTAATTTATTATCAGCAATTCCTTATTTAGGAACAAATATTGTTCAATGATTATGAGGGGGCTTTGCAGTAGATAATGCTACTTTAACTCGATTTTTTACTTTACATTTTTTAATACCATTCATTATTTTAGCATTAGTAATAATTCATTTATTATTTCTTCACCAAACAGGGTCAAATAATCCTTTAGGAACAAATAGTAATATTGATAAAATTCCATTCCACCCATATTTTAGATATAAAGATATTTTTGGTTTTATTATTATATTAATATTTTTAATTATATTAACATTAATAAATCCTTATATATTAGGAGACCCTGATAATTTTATTCCAGCAAATCCCTTAGTTACACCAATTCATATTCAACCAGAATGATATTTTTTATTTGCATATGCAATTTTACGATCAATTCCAAATAAACTTGGTGGAGTAATCGCTTTAGTAATATCTATTGCAATTTTAATATTTTTACCTATAATAAATAATAAAAATATACAATCTAATATATTTTATCCAATAAATAAAATTTTATTTTGATTATTAACTTCAGTAATTATTTTATTAACTTGAATTGGAGCACGACCAGTTGAAGATCCATATATCTTTATTGGACAAATACTAACAATTATTTATTTTATAATTTATTTAATAAATCCAATACTAATTAAAATTTGAGATAATATTATTTTTAAAAATTAATAGTTAATGAACTTGAATAAGTATATATTTTGAAAATATAAAATAGATATTAAACTATCTATTAACTTATACTAAAATTAATTAACTATAAAATTAAAGAAAAAAAAAAAATTTTTAACCCTATAAAAAAAAATAAATAATTTAATGAAACAGGTAAAAATCTTTTTCAAGCTAAATATATTAATTTATCATAACGAAATCGAGGTAAAGTACCACGAACCCAAATTCATAAAAATCTTAAAAATCCTAATTTTAAAAAAAAAAAAAATGTTATAATATCACCCCCTAAAAAAAGTAAAGCTCTTAATATACTTATAAATAAAATTCTAGAATACTCAGCTAAAAAAATTAAAGCAAAACCCCCTCTTCTATACTCTACATTAAAACCCGAAACTAACTCTGATTCACCTTCTGCAAAATCAAAAGGAGTACGATTAGTTTCTGCTAAACTAGAAACAAATCAAATTAAACATAATGGAAATATTAAATATAATAATCAAATAAATTTTTGATAATTAATTAACATTTTTAAATTTAATCCAGAAATTATAAATAAAAATGATAATATAATAATAGCTAATCTAACTTCATAAGAAATTGTTTGAGCAACAGAACGTAAACCACCTAATAAAGAATAATTAGAATTTGATGATCAACCAGCAATTATGATTGTATAAACTCTTAAACTAGAAACTCTTAAAAAAAATAATACTCCTAAATTAAAATTTAATAAAATTCTTATAAAAGGAATAGAAATTCATAATAATAAAGATAAAAACAAATTAAAAATTGGAGATATATAATACATATTAAAATTAGATATTATAGGAATAATAGATTCTTTAGTAAATAATTTAATTGCATCTCTAAAAGGTTGAGGAATACCTATAATCCCAACTTTATTAGGTCCTTTACGAATTTGGATATAACCTAAAACTTTTCGTTCTAATAAAGTTAAAAAAGCTACACCAATTAAAACAAAAATTAATAAAATAATTATTCTAAATACTATTATAATTAAATCTTTATAAAACAAGTATTATTTGTAATATTAATTACATAATTAAATTCTAAATTTAATGCACTATTCTGCCAAAATAACATAAATATTCAAAAAAAAATAAATTTTATAAATATTTGGTCCTTTCGTACTAAAATATTTAATTTTTTTTAAAGATAGAAACCAACCTGGCTCACACCGGTTTAAACTCAGATCATGTAAAGTTTTAAAAGTCGAACAGACTTAATATTTTAGCTTCTACACCAAAAATTTTCTTTAATCCAACATCGAGGTCGCAATCCTTTTTTTCGATTTGAACTCTCTAAAAAGATAACGCTGTTATCCCTAAGGTAATTTTTTCTTATAATCATTATTAATGGATCATATATTCATAAATTAATGTTAAATAAAAATAAAGTTTATTAAATTTATCTATCACCCCAATAAAATATTTATTAAAATATTATATATAAAAAATAAATTATTTTAATAAATATAAAACTCTATAGGGTCTTCTCGTCTTTTAAATAAATTTAAGCTTTTTAACTTAAATATAAAATTTTAATTAAATTAATTTGAGACAGTCATTTTTTCGTTCAACCATTCATACAAGCTTTCAATTAAAAAACTAATGATTATGCTACCTTTGCACAGTCAAAATACTGCGGCCATTTAAATTCTCATTGGGCAGGTTAGACTTTAAATTATTATCAAAAAGACATGTTTTTATTAAACAGGCGAAAAATAATTTTGCCGAATTACTTAAATTAACCTTTTTTAAATAAATTATTTTTAAAATAAATTATACTAATTTTATTATTATTAAATTTATTATATTATTAAATAAATAATCTTAATAAAAATATAAAATTATTATATAAATAATTAAATTAAAAAATTAATTATAACAAAATATTAATAAAAGAAATTTTTAATCCTAAAGTTAATTTTAAATATTAATAATTTTTATAAATTTATTTTAAAGCTTATCCCATAAAATATTTTTTATCAAAAAAAAAATAAAATTTATTAATTAAATAATTTTTTATTGATAAATAAATTAAATTTATTTCTTAAGAAACTAGATATATTTAAAAACGAATAACATTTCATTACTAAATATATATTTTACATAATTATTTTACATTAAAATTATATATATATATTTAACTCTTTTAAAATCGAGAAAATTAAATTATTAATTTTTTTTTAATAAACCCTGATACACAAGGTACTAAAATTTAATTATTCTTTTTAATATTTAAATATTTAAAAATATTTCAATTTTCAATCACTATACTATTAACTATAATTAAACAAATTTTTTCTTTTATATTAATAAAACAAAATAATACTTTATTAAAAAATAATAAAAATAAATTTTTAAATTCAAATTAATTTGAATTTCACAAATAACTTTTTAATGTAAATAAAATACTTTTATCAAGCTCTAATTTGATCTTTCTAGATACACTTTCCAGTACATCTACTTTGTTACGACTTATCTCATTTTATATGAGAGCGACGGGCGATATGTACATATTATAGAGCTTTAATCATATAATTTAAATTAATTATATTACTTTCAAATCCACTTTTATTAAAATATTTAAATTTTAAATCCATTTAAATAAATTTATTGTAACCCATTTCTTCTTTTATATAAACTATACCTTGATCTGATTTATTTTATAATAATAAATTTTGAATATTATAATTCTAATAAAATATTCAAACTACGACGATATATAAATTAATTAATAAAAGTATTACTAATCGTGGAATATCAATTACAGAACAGGTTCCTCTGAAAAGACTAAAATACCGCCAAATTTTTTAATTTTTAAGAACATAACTATTAATAATTTAATTTTTTAAATTTACATTTAAAATAATAGGGTATCTAATCCTAGTTTAAAAAAAAATTTAATAACTTCAAAATATTTTTTATAAATTAATTTAAATTTAAAATTTCACTTAATAAAATTAAATATTAATTAAAAAAAATCATTTAATTATAAATTAATTAATATTAATTACATTATTTGTATAACCGCAACTGCTGGCACAAATTTTGTTAATATTATAATAAATTTCTTTATCTTAATTTCTTAAATATAAAAAATTAAAAACTGCGAATAAAATTTTTAAATTAAAAATTTTTAAAATTTTTAATCTATCTTGCTAAAACTTACATATAATTAAAATTATAAATTAATATTCTAAGCTAAAATAAAACTTTTTTAAAAATATAAAATCTAATAAACAAATTATAAAATTCCTCCCTATAAATAAAAAATTTATTTAAATTTTTATTTGCTCCAATTTAAAATTATTCAAAAAAATAAGAAAATTTCAAGTTAATTATTTAAATTTAAATCATTTAAATTTACATATAATTTACTAAAAATTTAATTATAATGAAATTTTAAATTATAAAAATTTTAATAAATTTTTTCCCCAATTTATATATTGCTCCAATTTAATATAAAATCAAGACGTCTTTTTTTATTTTATTAATAAAAATTAAAATATAAACACAGCATTTAATTTAAAAAATATAAATAAAAATAACAATATTTTTTTTAATTTTTTTTTTTTTATTAAAAATTTTCAAAAACTTTAAAATAACAAAAATTTATATAAAATATTGAAATTGCAATTAAATTAAATAAATTAAATAAATTAACTTTTTATAAATAATAAAAAATTATATAATTATATTAAAATAATTTTTTTTTTTTTTTTTTTTCAATATTGATTTATTTTAATTTTAAAA